TTTCATTTTCTTTTTGGGAATCATCTCGAAAGAGCAAGAATCAAAAAAAGCGGTGATTCAAATTCACTCCGGTACTCTATGTAAAATTCCCTCCAAAAAGAAAATAGAGGCGAAAGATACCAAAGCGGTCTTGTATCAGACTGCCTGTCTTCTTGTAGTTGGATCCCCAAGTTTTTGGAATGCTCCAAACTCTACTTGAGCATCCAAATCTGGGTCAATACCAGCAAAAACATCTCTGAACAAGGTTCTAGCACCATGCCAAATGTGTCCGAAGAAGAAGAGCAAAGCAAACGAAGCATGCCCAAAAGTAAACCAACCCCTTGGACTGCTACGAAAAACACCATCGGATTTCAAAGTCGCACGATCTAATTCAAAAATTTCACCCAATTGAGCGCGTCTAGCATATTTTTTCACAGTAGCAGGATCACTATAACTGACTCCATTGAGTTCGCCGCCATAGAACTCAACGGTTACACCTACTTGTTCAACACTATACTTCGATTCTGCCCTTCTAAAAGGAACATCAGCTCTAACAATTCCGTCGCCGTCTACCAAAACGACTGGAAATGTTTCAAAAAAAGTGGGCATACGACGTACAAAAAGCTCACGCCCCTCTTTATCTCTAAAGATAGGGTGTCCTAACCATCCAACCGCTATTCCATCTCCGTTATCCATTGAGCCTGCCCTGAATAATCCTCCTTTTGCCGGATTATTGCCGATATAATCATAAAAGGCTAATTTTTCAGGAATTTTAGACCAGGCTTCTGATAAACTTTGATTTCCTGCTAGCCCGGCGCTAACTCGTCGATATATCTCTTGCTGGAAGTAACCCTGATCCCATTGATAACGAGTGGGACCAAATAATTCGATGGGGGTAGTTGCTGAACCATACCACATAGTTCCAGCAACAACAAAAGCTGCAAAAAAGACAGCCGCGATACTACTGGAGAGTACGGTTTCAATATTTCCCATACGTAATCCTTTATATAGACGTTGTGGCGGTCGAACGCTAAGATGGAATAGACCCGCTAATATGCCCAATGTACCTGCTGCAATATGATGAGAAGCTATTCCTCCCGGAACAAAAGGATCAAAACCTTCCACGCCCCACGACGGATTTACAGGTTGTACTTTTCCCGTTAGTCCATAAGGATCGGACACCCATATTCCAGGACCGTACAGGCCTGTTACATGAAATGCACCAAAACCAAAGCAAGCCACCCCGGAGAGAAATAAATGAATTCCAAAGATCTTGGGCAAATCCAAAGAAGGTTTTCCTGTACGTTCATCAGAAAATATTTCTAGATCCCAATAGACCCAATGCCAGATAGCTGCCAAAAAGCATAAGCCAGAAAACACAATATGTGCCCCAGCTACACCTTCGTAACTCCAAATCCCCGGATTCGTTACAGTCCCTCCTGTGATACTCCAACCTCCCCATGAATTGGTTATTCCTAAACGAGTCATGAAGGGTATAACGAACATACCCTGCCTCCACATTGGATCAAGAACAGGGTCAGAAGGATCAAAAACTGCTAATTCATACAGAGCCATTGAGCCCGCCCAACCAGCAACCAGAGCTGTATGCATTATATGAACGGAAAGCAACCGGCCGGGATCATTCAATACAACGGTATGAACACGATACCAAGGCAAACCCATGGAAAATACCCCTTTATCAAAGAAAAATAGACACTACGTAACTTTATTGCATTGGAAAAGACTATACTATGACTATCCTATGGACTTCCCTTGTTCAATGGATTATTTCCTAACAAGGGTTAGGTTAATATTTATTCTATATTCTATTCTGTTCGTAATAATGGAAGAATTCTGTTCGTAAGAACAAAGAGAAGCAGATTTATTTTATACTCGATAAGTACCAATACGCAATGGTGGATTGATACCATTTTCTATGAGTAAATGCGTCCATCCTTATTTATCATTAGAAAGACCTATTCGTAAAAATTTTCCTTTATTTATTTTGTCTTTCTTTCTGAATTTTTCTAATCTATGGATAAAATAAATATGATAAAGCCAATATTATAAAGACAATAAAACCATATTGTTACGTTTCCACATCAAAGTGAAATATAGTATTTAGTTATTTTTTCTTTCAATTCATGCCTATTGGTGTTCCAAAAGTACCTTTCCGAAGTCCTGGAGAGGAAGATGCATCTTGGGTTGACGTATAGTGCGACTTGTCAGATATATTGGGTCATATGGGATTTCCCCGTTCTCTCCCCCGATCGAGATATCCTCCGTTTCGCCCAAGAAAGAGAAATTGAATCATCAAAAAATTGGAGCGTGAAGTGCAATTAGATGCATTGTTTGGGGGAATTCATAGTACTATTATCAATTAGAATAATTTATGGTTGGCTTTGGTTGGACTCAAAAAATGAAGTATCCAGGCTCCGTTTAGAAAAAACCCAATTGGTAATATATCTATGATTACTACGTGTATCATAAATGATTCCTGTTTGTTATTTGTAAAGTCATA